TTTTTTTTTTAAATTTTCAATTTTCTTAAATTTTTAATTTTTTTTTCTTATTTTAATAAATAAAAAATTAGGAATGGTTTAATGATAAATTAAATTAAAAATTAACTTAAAAAAAATGAAATTTTAAAAATAAAATGATTTTTTTTTAGTATTATATATATATATTAAATTTTTAATATATTATTAATTATAATAATATAATAAAAAAGATTTAACTTATTAATATATTCATAATATTATATAATCTTTTAGTTTTTAAAATTTTATATAGCAATTTAGGTATTTAATAATTATTATGAAAAAAAAAAAAGAGAAATTATTCAATGTTTATTAATGGCTAATAAATATTTTATTATATGATTTTTTTTATATATTAAATATTTATATATATATATATACATATAAATTTTTAATTTTAAAAAAAAAAATCTATATGAAAAATTTTTATATATAAATAAAATTTTATAATTTATGAAATTTAATTTAAATTTATTTTACATATAAATTTTAGTATGAATTTTTAATTATTTTAATAATTTTTTAAAAAGTTAATTTATAGTAATTAATATTAAAAATTTAAGAAATTAAGATTTAGTAATATTTAAAATTATTAACAAATTTTGTGCCAGCAGTTGCGGTTAAACAAAAAATGATTTAAATTTTATTGGTAAATAATAAATATTAATATTTTTAAAATTAAATATTAAATTATTAGGTGAAATTTTAATTTAATTAAAATTTTATAAAATAATATGATTTATAAAATTTTTTAAAAAACTAGAATTAGATACTCTATTATTAAAGTTAAATAAAAATGCTAAAATAGTATGTAATTATTTATTGAAACTTAAATAATTTGGCGGTATTTTAGTTCATTTAGGGGAATCTGTTTAATAATTGATATTCCACGAATAAATTTACTTAATTTATATAATTTTGTATATCGTTGTTAGAAAAATATTTTTTAATAAAAATAATATTTTAAAATTTGAAAATAAAATTAATTCAGATCAAGATGCAGATTATAATTAAGAATATAATGGGTTACAATAAGAAATGATTAAATGGATAATATTTTTTAAAAATTATTTGAAGGTGGACTTAAATGTAATTTTATTTAATTTATTAAAATGATTAAAAATTGAAATATGTACATATTGCCCGTCGCTTTCATTAATAAATTGGAATAAGTCGTAACAAAGTAGAAGTACTGGAAAGTGTTTCTAGAAAGATCAAATTAGAGCTTGAATAAGTATTTCATTTACATTGAAAAGATATTAAATTTAATTAATTTGAGGGGGAAAAATTAATAATAAATTATAAAAAAAAAATTTTTAAAAATATATTTAATGGGGGTTAAAGTATATATATAGAAAAAATTTTAAGATTTATAGTGAAATAGTATTATAAAAGAATTTAGAAATAGGGGAAAATAATTTGTAGGAAAGTAAATTTAGTTTATTGTATCTTGTGTATCAGAGTTTATTAATAATAATTATAAAATAATAATTTCTCGAATTTAAAAGAGTTAATTAATTATAAAAGTTAATGTGGAATAATTATTTTTAATAATTAATTGGAAATGAGATGTTAATCGTTTTTAAAAATATCTAGTTTTTTTAGAAAAAAATTTAATTTTAAATATTAAATTTAAAATTTTTATTATAAAAATTTTTATTGATTAATATTAAATATTTTAAGGGATAAGCTTTAAAATAAATTTTTATAATAATTTTTTTTTAATTATATTAAAATTATAAAATTTAAATTATTTTATAAATTATAATTTTTTATAAATAATTTAATTTAAATTAAAATTTTAAAAAAAATTTAAATTTTTATAAAAAAATATATTTTAATAGAATAAAATTAGATATAATGATAAAATTAGTATATAATTTTTTTAAGAAAAAAAAAATTATTAAAAGTTAATAAAAGGAATTCGGCAAAATTTTATATTCACTTGTTTATCAAAAACATGTCTTTTTGAAAATAATTTAAAGTCTAATCTGCCCACTGATAAAATATTAAAGGGCTGCAGTATTTTGACTGTACAAAGGTAGCATAATCAATAGTCTCTTAATTGGTGACTTGTATGAAAGATTGGATGAGATATATACTGTCTCTAATTAATTTATAGAAATTAATTTTTTAGTAAAAAAGCTAAAATAATTTTAAAAGACGAGAAGACCCTATAGAGTTTAATAGTTTATTTAATTATTATTAATATATAATTTTTAAAATTAAAATTAAATGAATTATTTTGTTGGGGTGATAGAAAAATTAAATTAACTTTTTTTAATTATTAACATTAATTTATGATTAAATGATCCATTTATAATGATTAAAAGAAAAAATTACCTTAGGGATAACAGCGTAATTTTTTTTTTTAGTTCAAATAGGAAAAAAAGTTTGCGACCTCGATGTTGGATTAAGATAAAATTTAAATGCAAAAGTTTAAAATTTTGATCTGTTCGATCATTAAAATCTTACATGATCTGAGTTCAAACCGGTGTAAGCCAGGTTGGTTTCTATCTTTAAATAATTATAATATTTTAGTACGAAAGGATCAAATATTAAAAATAATTTTAATTAAATGAATATTATTAATAGTTAATAATAGCTATTTTGACAGAAAAAATGTGATGATTTTAGAAGTCATTAATATATAATTTATTTATATATATAGTAAATGATAATTAAAGATATTTATTTATATATAATTGGTGTTTTAATTATAATTATTGGGGTAATAGTAGGAGTTGCTTTTTTGACTTTATTAGAACGTCAAGCTTTAGGTTATATTCAAATTCGAAAGGGACCTAATAAGGTGGGTTATATAGGAATTTTACAGCCTTTTGCTGATGTTGTAAAGTTATTTAATAAAGAACAAACTTTTCCAAGTTACTCAAATTATATAGTTTATTATTTTTCTCCAGTTATTAGACTTATTGTTATTTTAATATCTTGATTATTAATTCCTTATTATTTTAATTTAATTAGATTTAATTTGGGAATTTTATTTTTTTTATGTTGTACAAGAGTTGGGGTATTTACAGTAATAATTGCAGGTTGATCTTCTAATTCTAATTATGCTTTGTTAGGAGGATTACGAGCTGTAGCTCAAACTATTTCTTATGAAGTTAGATTAGCTTTAATTATATTATCAAGGATTATTATAATTATAAATTTTAATATAATTGATTTTTTTTTTTATCAAGAAGTAATTTGATTTTTTTTTTTAATAATGCCTTTAAGATTATGTTGGTTATCTTCAAGATTAGCTGAGACTAATCGAACTCCATTTGATTTTGCTGAGGGTGAAAGAGAATTAGTATCTGGATTTAATGTTGAATATAGAAGAGGGGGATTTACTTTAATTTTTTTATCTGAATATGCTAGAATTCTTTTTATGAGTATATTATTTATTTTATTATATATTGGAGGTTATAGATTAAGGTTAGTTTTTTATTTGAAATTATCATTTATTTCTTTTGTATTTATTTGAATTCGAGGTACTTTACCTCGTTATCGATATGATAAGTTAATGTATTTATCATGAAAAAGTTATTTACCAGTTTCATTAAATTTTTTATTATTTTTTTTAGGATTAAAAATTTTTTTTAATTAGTTAATATATTTAGTATAAATTAATAGAATAATAAATTCTTTCTTAAGTTTTCAAAACAAATGCTTTTACAAGCTCATTAATTAGTTAATTAAAAATTAAATTATCTCAATATTTTCTAATAATAGGATTAATAATAAAATAAGAGAAATATAATAAAGTTAAAATTTGTCTTGTAATAATATAAGGTTCTTCAACAGGACGAGCTCCTGCTCAAGTTAAAAGAATGATTGTAGAAATTATAATTCAAAATAAGATTTGGTTAAATGGGTAGAATTGAATTCCTTGAATTTTTTTATTGAAAGTAAAAGGTAGAATAATTAAAATTAAGATAGATATAATTAAAGCAATAACTCCTCCTAATTTATTAGGAATAGATCGAAGAATAGCATAAGCAAATAAAAAGTATCATTCTGGTTGAATATGAATAGGAGTTACTAAAGGATTAGCTGGTGTAAAATTATCAGGATCTCCTAATAAATAAGGATTAGTTAATGTTAGTATTCTTAATAATAATAGTAATAAAGTAAATCCAATTAAATCTTTAAATGTAAAAAATGGGTGAAAAGGAATTTTATCTAGGTTACTATTTATACCTAAGGGATTATTTGAACCTGTTTGATGTAGAAATAATAGGTGAATTATAGTTAATATTAAAATAATAAATGGAAAAAGAAAGTGGAATGAATAAAATCGTGTTAAAGTTGCATTATCAATTGCAAATCCCCCTCAAATCCAGTTAACTAATATAGATCCTAAGTAAGGAATAGCTGAAAGTAAGTTAGTAATTACTGTAGCTCCTCAAAAGGATATTTGTCCTCAAGGTAAAACATAACCTATAAAAGCTGTTGCTATTAAAATAAATAAAATAATAATTCCTACTATTCATGTATATTTTAAATTAAAAGATTCATAATAAATTCCTCGTCCAATATGAAGATAAATACATATAAAAAAAAAAGAAGCTCCATTAGCATGTAAAGTACGAATTAGTCAGCCATAATTTACATTTCGGCAAATATAATTAACTCTATAAAAAGCTAATTCAATATTTGCTGTATAATACATAGTTAAAAATAAACCTGTTAAAATTTGAATAATTAAACATAAAGCTAATAAAGATCCGAAATTTCATCATGTTGAAATATTAGAAGGGGAAGGCAAGTCAATTAAAGAGTTGTTAATAATTTTTAATAAAGGGTGAGTTTTTCGAATAGGTATAAATTTATTTATCATTAGTAAATTAATAATTAATTGATCGTAAAGGACCAAAAAAAATATTTGTAATTTTAACAATAGCTACTAAAGTAATAAATAGATAGATAATTAATATTATTATTATTAAATGAGTTTGTTTATTATATAATTTAGATAAATTAATTTTATTCTCATTATTAAAAAAAATGAAAAAATTTATTAAATTTTTTATTTCATTATTAAATGAAAAATTTAATCAATTTAAATTATATATATAATAAAATCTTAAAATTAGAGATATTGATAATAAGAAAAATATAGTATTTTTTAAAAAAAAATTTGTATTAAATAATTCATTAGAAGCTACTCTTGAAACATAAATAAATAAAACTAATAATCCTCCTAAAAATACTAAAAATAAAATATATGAAAATCAGTAAGAATTAATTAATATTCCAGATAAAAGACAAATAATGAGAGTTTGAATTAAAATTATTAGTCCTATAGATAAGGGATGATTTAAAAATAATATTATAATAGAAAATATAATAATTATTAAAGAAAAAAATATTTTTAATATATCAAAGAATAGTTTATAAAAATAATAATTTTGGAGATTATAGATAAAGAGATTCTTTTTCTTTGAAGTTTTTAAAGATTTAACTTATTTTTGGTTTACAAGACCAATGTTTTTTTTAAACTATAAAAACTAATGATAAATATATGATTGATTATTATAATAATATTTATTTTTGGAAATATAATTTTTATTTCTAAGCATAAACATTTATTAATTGTTTTATTAAGATTAGAATTTATTGTTTTAAGACTTTTTTTTTTATTAGTTGTATATTTAAGTTATATTGAATATAATATATATATATTAATAATTTTTTTATTATTTTCAGTGTGTGAAGGAGCTTTAGGGTTATCTATTTTAGTTTCTATAATTCGAACTCATGGGAATGATTATTTTCAAAGATTTAATATATTATAATGATAAAATTTTTAATAATAATAATTTTTATGATTCCTTTATGTTTTTTAAATAATATATTTTGAATGGTTCAAATAGTTTTATTATTAATAATATTTTTATTTATAAATTTAAATATAAATATTATAAATTTTTATAATCTTAGGTATATAATAGGATGTGATATAATTTCATATGGTTTAATTTTATTAAGAATTTGGATTTGTTTATTAATAATTATGGCCAGAGAGAATTTAAATAAAATAAATTTTTATATTAATTTTTTTTTATTTAATATTATTATTTTATTAATTATATTATATTTAACTTTTAGAATTATGAATTTATTTATATTTTATTTATTTTTTGAAGGTAGATTAATTCCTACGTTAATATTAATTATTGGTTGAGGTTATCAACCTGAACGAATTCAAGCAGGGATATATTTATTATTTTATACATTATTTGCTTCTCTTCCTATATTAATAGGGATTTTTTTTATTTTTAATAATTATAATTGTATAATTATGTATTTTTTTAAATTTTTTAATGAAAATTTTTTTTTATTATATTTATCTATAATTTTAGCTTTTTTAGTTAAAATGCCAATATATTTTGTTCATTTATGACTACCTAAGGCTCATGTAGAAGCTCCTGTTTCAGGTTCTATAATTTTAGCTGGAATTATATTAAAATTAGGGGGATATGGACTTTTGCGGATTTTAATTATTTTTCAGAAGATTAATATAAAATATAGGTTAATTTGGGTAATTATTAGATTGTTAGGTGGTTTATATATTAGATTAAATTGTTTTTGTCAAGTGGATATAAAATCATTAATTGCTTATTCTTCTGTTGCTCATATAAGATTAGTAATTTGTGGCATTATAACTATAAATTATTGAGGATATTTAGGTTCTTATGTAATAATAATTGGTCATGGTTTATGTTCTTCTGGGATATTTTGTTTAGTTAATATTAATTATGAACGATTACAAAGTCGAAGATTATTTATAAATAAAGGAATAATAAATTTTATACCTTCAATAAGTTTATGATGATTTTTATTAATATCTTCAAATATAGCAGCTCCACCTTCAATAAATTTAATGGGGGAGATTAGGTTAATTAATAGAGTTATTAGATGATCATATTTATCAATAATTAGTCTTATTTTAATTTCTTTTTTTAGAGCTGGATATAGTTTATATTTATATTCTTATACTCAACATGGGAAATATAATATAAGAGTTTATAGATTTTATAGGGGTATTTCTCGTGAATATTTATTATTAATATTACATTGATTACCTTTAAATTTATTAATTTTAAAAATTGATTTTTTTATAATTTGATTTTAATTTAAATAATTTAAAAAAAATATTGATTTGTGGAGTCAAAAATATGAAAATTCATTTTAAATCATAAAAAAATTTTCAATTTGTTTTATTAGTTTTTTTTTTTTATTTTTTTTTAGAATAATGAATTTTTTTTTTATAATTTATTTTATTATAGAAAATATGGTTCTTTTTTTAGAGTGAGAAATTATTTCTTTTAATTCTATAAGGATTGTTATATCTATTTTATTAGATTGAATGTCATTATTATTTATGATATTTGTTTTAATAATTTCTTCTTCAGTGATTTATTATAGAAAAAGTTATATATTTTCAGAAAAAAATTTAAATCGTTTTATTATTTTAGTTTTATTATTTGTATTTTCAATAATTTTATTAATTATTAGGCCTAATATAATTAGAATTTTTTTAGGTTGAGATGGTTTAGGGTTAGTTTCTTATTGTTTAGTAATTTATTATCAAAATGTTAAATCTTATAATGCGGGTATATTAACTGCATTATCTAATCGTATTGGGGATGTAATAATTTTAATAGTTATTTCTTGAATAATAAATTATGGAAGATGAAATTATATTTTTTTTTTAAATTTTATAAATAATGATTATATAATAAAGATTATTAGGTTAATATTAATTATTGCAGCTATAACAAAAAGAGCTCAAATTCCTTTTAGATCTTGATTACCAGCAGCTATAGCAGCTCCTACTCCTGTTTCTGCTTTAGTTCATTCTTCTACATTAGTTACTGCTGGAGTTTATTTATTAATTCGATTTAATAGAATATTAATTGATATATTTTTTTTAAAATTTTTATTATTATTATCAGGATTAACAATATTTATAGCAGGGGTTTCTGCTAATTATGAGTTTGATTTAAAAAAGATTATTGCTTTATCTACATTAAGTCAATTAGGATTAATAATAAGAATTCTAAGAATAGGAATATCAGATTTAGCTTTTTTTCATTTATTGACTCATGCTATATTTAAAGCTTTATTATTTATATGTGCTGGAGTAGTGATTCATATGATAAGAGATATTCAAGATATTCGTTATATAGGAGGAATTAGGTTTTATGTTCCTTTAACAAGATTGTGTTTAAATATCTCAAATTTAGCTTTATGTGGATTTCCTTATTTAGCTGGATTTTATTCTAAAGATTTAATTTTAGAAATAGTAAGAATAAGAAATTTAAATTTAATAATTTTTTTTCTATATTATTTATCTACTGGATTAACTATATTTTATACTATTCGTTTATTATTTTATTTAATAATTAATGATTATAATTTAATAGTAGTTTATAATTTATATGATGAGGATTATGTTATATTAAAAAGAATATTTATATTATTATTTATAAGATTATCAGTGGGCAGATTTTTAAGTTGAATAATTTTTAATTATCCTTATATAATTTATTTACCTTTAAATTTAAAAATAATAGTTATATATGTTGTAATAATTGGTTTATTTTTAGGTTATTTAGTTAGTAATATAAAAATTTATTCTATTAATAAATTTTTAATAACTTATAATTTGAGAAATTTTTTATGTTTAATGTGATTTATACCAAATTTATCAACTTATGGTTTAAATATTTATTTTTTAAAAATAGGTCAAAGTTTATTAAAGAATATTGATATAGGATGAAGAGAGATATATAGAGGTCAGGGAATAGTTAATATTATTAAAAATTATTCAATTTTTTATAATTTTTATCAAATAAATAATTTTAAAATTTATTTATTTAGTTTTTTTTTTTGAATATTAATTTTTTATTTATTATTATTATTTTAAATTTAAATAGCTTATAAAGAGTATAATATTGAAGATATTAAGGAGATTGATAAATCTTTAGATATTTATAAAAAAAAATTTTTTTTATTTACAATGAAAATGTAATGTTTTAAATAAACTATATAAATTAGAAATATTAATAGATATAATCTACTATAATTTAAGTTAGAAGCTTAATTTTTATATTTCTTTAATTGGAATAAAAATTCATTAATATCATTAACAGTGATATACCTCTATTTTGGTTTCAATTAAAAATATGGAGTAGAAACTCTTTCTTTTAAGTCGAAATTAAATGCATAATATTGCTTCATATTTAAGATAAATTGGAATCAATATTTTTTGAGTGCAAATCAAATGTTTTAGATAAACTATAATCCTAATTTGTTCAATTTAATATATTTTGATTTCATTCATGGTAAAGTCCAATTAATAATATTAATAAAAAAAAAAATCTAATTTTTATTATTGAAAAATAATTAGTTAAATAAAAAGAGTAAATTAAAGGAAAAATTAAAGCAATTTCTACATCAAAAATTAAAAAAATTACTGTAATTAAAAAAAAATGTAAAGAAAAGGGAATTCGTGCAGAAGATTTAGGGTCAAATCCACATTCAAAAGGTGAATTTTTTTCTCGGTCTATAAATGATTTTTTTGATAAAATAATTGTTAAAAATATTAAGATATTAGAAATTAAAATAATTAATATTGAAATAATAAATAATAATATGATTATTTATATTAAATTTAATTAAACTTTTTGATTGGAAATCAAATATACTAAATATATTATATAAATAAATTAATTACCTCATCAATAAATGGAGATATAAAGGAATAATCATACTACATCAACAAAATGTCAATATCAAGCTGCTGCTTCAAATCCAAAATGATGTTTATTAGAAAAATGAGTTGATAAATGACGTAAAAAACAAATAAATAAAAAAATTGTACCAATAATTACATGTAATCCATGAAATCCTGTAGCTATATAAAAGGTTGAACCATAAATTGAATCTGCAATAGAAAATGGAGCTTCAATATATTCATAAGCTTGGAGAATTGTAAAATAAATTCCTAATATAATAGTGATAAAAAGGCCTTGAGTAGTTTGAGAGAAATTATTTTCTATAATAGCATGATGAGCTCAAGTAACTGAAACTCCTGATGTAATTAAAATAATAGTATTTAGTAAAGGGATTTGAAATGGATTAAATGGAATAATTCTAGAGGGAGGTCATATAACTCCAATTTCGATATTAGGAGATAGACTTCTATGGAAAAAAGCTCAAAAAAATGAAATAAAAAAAAAAATTTCTGAAATAATAAATAAGATTATTCCTCATCGTAATCCTTTGGAAACTAAAATTGTATGGTTTCCTTGATATGTTCCTTCTCGACAAATATCTCGTCATCATTGATATATTGTTAATAAAATAATTATATATCCTAAAATTATTAAATTTATGTTAAATTCATGAAATCATTTAATTATACCTGTAACTAATGTTATTACACCAATAGCTCCTGTTAATGGTCATGGTCTATAATCTACTAAATGGAATGGGTGATTATTATTTGTTGACATTAGTAATTAATTAACTTCTCTAGAATATAATGTTCTTAAAATAGAAATTACATAAGCTTGAATAACCGCAACTGCTGATTCTAAAACTAGTAGTAAAATTTGTAGAAAAATTAAAATTAGTAAGAAATAAAAAGTTATATTATTACCTGTTCTTCTTAATAAAGTTAATAATAAATGACCAGCAATTATATTAGCAGTTAAACGAATTGCTAAAGTTCCTGGTCGAATGATATTTCTAATTGTTTCAATTAGAACTATAAAAGGTATTAAAATAGAAGGAGTACCTTGAGGGATTATATGGATAAATATATGTTGATAATTATTAATTCAGCCGTATAATATAAATCTTAATCATAATGAAAGAGAAATAGATAAAGAAATAGTAAGATGACTAGTTCTTGTAAAGATATAAGGAAATAGACCTAAAAAATTATTAAATAAAATATATGAGAATAAGGTAATAAAAATAAAAGTTGATCCTTTATTAAGTTTATTATTTTTTAATAATAAATTAAATTCATTATGAAGTTTATTTAAAATAAAATTTCAAAAAATAAATTGTCGATTTGGAATAATTCAAAAAGAATAAGGAATAAAAAATAGTCCAATAAAAGTTCTAATTCAATTTAATGATAAATTAAAGATATTTGTTGTTGGATCAAAAATAGAAAATAAATTATTTATCATTTTCAATTAAGGTTTTTATTAATAAATTTATTATTATTAATATTAATAGTATTATTATTTATAAAAATATAATAATTTATGATATTAAAAATAATAAAAATTATAATGAATATAATAAATGATATAATTCAATTAATAGGTATTATTTGAGGAATAAAAGAATATTACTAAAGTAATAATTTAAATTTGACATATTTATGTTATAAAATTAACTAATTCTTTCATTAGAAGTAAATGCTAATTTACTATAAAATGGTTTAAGAGACCAGTACTTGCTTTCAGTCATCTAATGAAGAATAATTATTAATTCAATTAATAAAATTTTTAATTGAAATTCTTTCGATTATAATAGGTATAAAACTATGATTAGCTCCACAAATTTCTGAACATTGTCCGAAAAAAATACCAGGTCGATTAATAAATAAATTAGTTTGATTAAGGCGACCAGGATTAGCATCAATTTTAACTCCTAAGGATGGGATAGTTCATGAATGAATAACATCTGTAGCAGTAACTATAATTCGAATTTGATTATTCATAGGTAAAATAATTCGATTATCAACATCTAATAGACGAAAATTATTAATATTGGATTTTTCATAGTTAATTATATAAGAATCAAATTCAATATTATTAAAATCAGAGTATTCATAACTTCAGTATCATTGATGACCAATTGATTTTAAAGTAATTAAAGGATTATTTAATTCATCTAAAAGATAGAGTAAACGTAAGGAAGGTAAGGCAATAAAAATTAAAGTAATTGTTGGGATAATAGTTCAAATTAATTCAATTATTTGTCCTTCTAGTAAAAATCGATTAATATATTTATTAAAGAATAAATTAATTATTAAGTAACTAACTAAAATAGTAATTATGATTAAAATGATTAAAGTATGATCATGAAAAAAAATAATTTGTTCTATTAAAGGAGAAGCTCTATTTTGTAAATTAAAATTAGATCAAGTAGCCATTTCTAAAAAAAGGATAAATCCTTTATAAATGGGGCTTAAATCCATTACATATAATCTGTCATATTAGAAATTTCTTAAAATAGGAAGTTCATTATAAGAATGTTCTGCAGGAGGTAAATTTTGTAATCATTCAATAGAAGAAGATATATTAAGAGGAAATAAAATTATTCGTTGGTTGATAAATGATTCTCAAATAATTATTATTATTATTATTAAGGATAATAATGAAATATACGAACCAAAGGAAGATAATATATTTCAAGATATGAAATTATCAGGATAATCTGAGTAACGACGAGGTATTCCTGCTAATCCTAAAAAATGTTGAGGGAAAAAAGTTAAGTTTACTCCAAAAAATATTGTAAAAAATTGAATTTTTAAAAAGTAAGGATTTAAAGAAAGACCTGTAAATAAAGGATATCAATGAATAAATCTTCCTATAATAGCAAATACAGCTCCTATAGATAAAACATAATGAAAATGTGCTACTACATAATATGTGTCGTGTAAAGTTACATCAATAGATGAATTAGCTAGAATTACTCCAGTTAATCCTCCTACTGTAAAAAGAAATACAAATCCTAATCTTCATAAAATTGATGGTCTATAATTGATTTGAGTTCCATGAAAGGTAGCTAATCAACTAAAAATTTTAATTCCTGTAGGTACAGCAATAATTATTGTAGCGGAAGTGAAATAAGCTCGAGTATCAGTATCTATTCCAATAGTAAATATATGATGAGCTCAAACAATAAATCCAAGTAAACCAATTGCTATTATAGCATAAATTATTCCTAGGTAACCAAATGTTTCTTTTTTTCCTCTTTCTTGTGAAATAATATGAGAAATTATTCCAAATCCAGGTAAAATTAAAATATAAACTTCTGGATGACCAAAAAATCAAAATAAATGTTGATATAAAATAGGATCACCTCCTCCTGCAGGATCAAAAAAAGATGTATTTAAATTACGATCTGTTAATAATATAGTAATAGCTCCAGCTAAAACAGGTAAAGAAAGGAGTAATAATAAAGCAGTAATTCCTACAGCTCATACAAATAAAGGTATTTGGTCAAATGATATTCTATTAATTTTTATATTAATAATTGTTGTAATAAAATTAATTGCTCCTAAAATTGATGAAATTCCAGCTAAATGGAGGGAGAAAATAACTAAGTCAACAGATCTTCTTCCATGGGCGATATTAGATGAAAGAGGGGGATAGACAGTTCAACCAGTTCCAGCTCCATTTTCTACAATTATACTAGAAATTAAAAGGGTTAATGATGGGGGAAGTAATCAAAATCTTATATTATTTATTCGTGGAAAAGCTATATCGGGGGCTCCTAATATTAGTGGGACTAATCAATTTCCAAATCCTCCAATTATAATAGGTATAACTATAAAAAAAATTATAATAAAGGCATGAGCTGTAACAATAGTATTATAAATTTGATCATCTCCAATTAAAGAACCTGGGGTTCCTAATTCAGTTCGAATTAATAAACTTAAAGAAGTTCCTAATATTCTTGCTCAAATACCAAAAATAAAATATAATGTTCCAATATCTTTATGATTCGTGGAATAAAGTCATTTTCGCGAATAAAATGGCTGAAAAAATAAGCGATAAATTGTAAATTTATTTATGAGAATAATCTCTTTTATTAAGCTTTATATTCAAAAATGATATAAAATTGCAAATTTTAAGGAGTATAAATTAAATACTAAGGCTTAAAGAATTTCTTTTTTTATAATTTTGAAGATTATTAGTTTGTATAACTTAAAACCTTACATAAAAAAAAAAGTTCTAAAAATTATACCTAATAAAGAAATTATTCTAAGAAAATTAATTAATAATATTGAATTATTTTTAAGAAAAAATGTAAATCATTTTAATTTTAAATAATTAAATATAATAGAAGAATAAATAATTCGAATATAAAAAAATAATATAATTAATCTTATTATAATAAAAATAAAAGAAATAAGAAAAAAATTATTTATAATTAAAAAATTGATAATAATTCATTTAGGAAAAAATCCTAAAAAAGGTGGTAATCCTCCTAAAGATATAAAGTTAATTAATAGTGAAATTTTAATAATTGAATTTATATTAATAATAAATAATTGATTAATAAAATATGTATTTAATAAATTAAATGTTAAACATAAAATTCTAATTAAAAAAGAATATATTATTAAATAAAATAATCATAAATTTTCTCTAATTATTAAAGAAATTAATATTCAACCTAAATTATTAATTGAAGAAAAAGCCATTAATTTACGAAGAGAAGTTTGATTAATACCTCCTAATACACCAATAATTACATTAATAATTATAATTATTATTAAAAAATTATTATTTATATAATAAGAAAGAAGGATTATAGGGGAGATTTTTTGTCAAGTTATTAAAATAAAGCAATTAAATCAAGATAATCCTTCAATAATATTAGGAAATCAAAAATGAAAAGGGGCAGAACCTATTTTTATAAGTATAGAGGAGTTAATTATAATTGAAATTAAGTAATTAATTTCAAAGTTTTTTATTAAAATTATTTTAATTAAAATAGAAAATAAAAAATTAATTGATGCAATAGCTTGAGTTAAAAAATATTTTAGTGCTGCTTCAGAAGATAAAAGATTTTTATGTCTTGAAATTAAAGGGATAAATCTTAGTAAATTAATTTCAAGACCAATTCAACATCCTAATCAAGAATTAGATGAAATTGAAATTAAAGTTCTAAAAATTAAAATAAAAAAAAAAAAAAACATTTTATTAGAATTTATATTGGGGAAAATTTAAAATGGGGGCTTAAATTAAATTAAAAATTTAATGTAATTTATATACTTATATATTTTAGTGTAGGGGCACAATAATTTTTGATATTATTAGATATAGTTAAATTCTATAAAATATAATAAAGGTAGAGTTCTACTTAATTTATTCTATCAGAATAATCCTTTAATCAGGCACTTTATTTTAAAAAAAAGGGATTTCCTTTATATTTGGGGTATGAACCCAAAAGCTTATTTTAGCTTATTTTTAA